TTTTTATTAATATATTTGAATTATTTTTGATTTATATTTTTATATTTTGATATTTATATTTATTTATTTTATTTTGAATTTTTAAATATCTTTTTTTTTTATAATAATTACAAAAGGTATATGCGTGAGACATAATCAATCTAGTAATTAATCTATTTCATTCAAATACTATAAATATATCAGAGTCTCGTCTTATAATACTTCGGGTGCTAATGAAACTATTTTAGTGAAATTTAACTGTCTCAATTCTCGAGCGATCGCACCAAAAATTCGAGTTCCTTTTGGATTTCCTTCTTGATCAATGACAACTGCAGCATTATCATCATATTGTATTATCATACCGTTGTTACGTTTGAGTTCTTTACAAGTACGTACAATTACAGCTCTGATCACTTCTGATCTTTTTAACGGTGTATTTGGTACTGCTTTCTTGATTACAGCAACAATAACGTCACCAATATAGGCATATCGTCGATTACTAGTTCCTATGATTCGAATACACATCAATTCGCGGGCCCCGCTGTTATCGGCTACATTCAAATGGGTTTGAGGTTGAATCATATCATTTTTTTTTCTCTGTTCTTTCAGTGCAAAGGGCGAAGTAAAAAAAAAAAAAAAGAAATATTATGTATCAAAAAAAAAAAAAGAAACCTACAATTGCAATTGTTTTTTTTTCATCCCAAAGACCTCTTTCCTTTGGTTTTAATTATTTATTATGCCGAAATACTGAATCGAGTTCGTATAGGCATTTTGGATGCTGCTATTGCAATAGCTTTTCTGGCTATATTTTCTGTGACTCCGCCCATCTCATAAAGTATTCTACCCGGTTTAACGACAGCTACCCAATATTGGGGAGATCCTTTTCCTGACCCCATACGTGTTTCTGTAGGTCTTACTGTAACCGGCTTGTCTGGAAATATGCGTACCCAGATTTTTCCACCGCGGCGGGCATTTCGTGACATTGCTCGCCGCCCTGCTTCTATTTGTCTAGATGTGATCCAAGCGGGTTCAAGTGCTTGAAGAGCATATCTACCGAAGCAAATATGATTACCCCGAGAGGATATTCCTTTCATTCTTCCTCTATGTTGTTTACGGAATCTGGTTTTTTTGGGGTTATAGTTGATGGTTTTTTCTCAATTCCATCTCTACTACAGAACCGTACATGAGATTTTGACCTCATACGGCTCCTCGCGAATGAAACGATTAAAATAGAATATAAATATACATGGATTTCATGAATAATATATCGAATCGTGGTGGGACTTTTTGAGATTTCATCTAATCTATTGGTTTATTGAAAATTTGTATATCTTGTTTTGATATATAACTAAACAAGTATTCTTTGTTACAAATATTCTTTTTCTATTATAGACAATTCTTGTTATCTAGATATAAATAGATAATGTTGTTTTCTTATGTTATAAGGTTCTAACGAATCTTTATTTTGTTTTTCCTTTTATTACCATATCGGATTGGCCCCTATTTAGAAATCCAAAAAAATCAAAATTTTCGCGGGCGAATATTTACTCTTTCATTATCTATTTCAGATGTAGGGTTAGCCCATGACTCCTCAGAACATGATTCCTCAGAATAAATGGATTGGTTTTTGGTTCCTTCCGCCATCCCACCTAATGAATCATTAAGATTTGTTTTTAATAAGATCTTAGGCATTCACAGGTTCCGTCGTTCCCATCGCTTCTCGATTAATGGTTAGGTCTCAATTGTACAATGGAGCCTCTAATTCCAATTCCATTTTTTTTTCTTTAGTCAACCCTCTCAGTTTTTAGTGACTCGAGGCTCTTGATTTATTTGTTCGATCAATATAGTTATCTAATTATGGATTAATTACTATTGATGCTTTATTACACTACCGTTTATGACATGACTCATAGACCTTACATATTAGAATTATATCATTGATATTCTTTTTCTCTCTTTCTTTCACCCTTTCAGTTATCCATATATTCTTATTGCTTCACAACTCATAATCCGATTCGTTTTTCTTTTTTTTATGCAATATTTCAGTTGGTATAATGATATCGCCAATATATTATATCTTTACTTATATCTTGACTGGTTCTTTAGATCCAGATAATGCGAAGCGATGAGTTGGTTATTAGTTCAGTTCTATAGTTATTAATTAGTTATTAATTAATTAATTAATACTACTACTACGAGTTGGTTTATTTTTTTTTTTTTAATTCTAACCATTCTAAAAAAATAAACCAACGCAACGAGTCGCACACTAAGCATAGCAATTATATCAATATCAAATTATTAATCTAATTTTTATTCAATCTTATAAAATTTATTTAATAGAATAAAATAATAATAGAATAAGAATAGAAGAATTTTTCATTTTTTGTTTTTTCGCTAGATAGAACGTTAACGATAAGGCAAAGTTTCTTATTCCTCGTTTACAAATATCCAAATTTTGATGCCTAATACCCCATAAATAGTTCGAACTGTATAAGAACAATAATCTATTTTTGCTCGAATG